GAAAGCGAGTCGGTATACTAATTCCTCATCCCCCAATCAGTCCTTCCCGGGGGCAATTGTCGCAAGAAAACTAAAGTCGGTAGTTGTAGGGTGAAATCCTGATAGAATTCGAAAAAAAGCAAGCAGCAAGTCTAAGGCAATAAAAAAGAAAAATACGTATTTTTTCTTTTTTATGGGATTCTAAACAAATAGAAAATTAAACAAAAGGATTTGCAAATAAAAGTGCTAATGCTACAACCAGTCCATAAATTGTTAAAGCTTCCATAAAAGCCAGACTAAGCAATAAAGTACCTCGTATTTTTCCCTCAGCCTCGGGCTGTCTCGCGATACCTTCTACAGCTTGGCCTGCAGCAGTACCTTGACCAATCCCAGGTCCAATAGAAGCAAGCCCAACAGCCAACCCAGCAGCAATAACAGAAGCGGCAGAAATCAATGGATTCATGATAAGTTCCTCGCAAAAGAAAAAAGAAATGGTTAATGATACAATCAACCAATAAATTATGACTTAATTATTTATTGCGTCGATAAGATTTTTCCAGTCAAAGTAACGCAACTAAGAGCTCCGAATTGAAGTAATAATCTTATTGAATCATCAGAATCACTTCGCTATCTATTTTTCAAATTCCTATCCGCGGATTTTTTGTGAATTCATACAACTTTTTTCCATTTCTTTCTTTGCTCCGAACCTTTCTTGAAATTCGAGCTCTTCGCTCTTTTTCTTGATAGAATTTCTTTATTCAATTCAAACAAATGAAAAGGAGGGACTCTTATTGAAATCCCTATCTCAATTCTGAGTAGTAGTGGAGCGATTAGATATATCTTTTCGCTCATCTCATATAGAACTAGCCTACTATTTCATATACATGTTTTTCACTATTCCATATACATGTTTTTCTTCGATAAAGTAAACTAATTATTCGTATCGTATCTTGGATTTCATCGGATTCGCATTTTTTTTTTTCGAAACATCTATAAAAGAAAGTCGTTTTCTAGCCATTATATATACTCCATACATCATATATATTTCATACATCCAGTTGGATCTCACTCTGTTAAACAACCGATTTTTTTTAATCTCATTTTTTGTAAACTCTTTTCTTTTTATTTCGTAAAATCCCACATAGATACAATCAATATAGATACAATCAATATAGATACAATCAATCTAAAAGGGCGAATTCATTAGTCTGAATCATTGCATATAAATAAAAACCTTTGATTAATCTAAGTTCATGTAATTTATTATTTCTTATTCTTTTGGTCAATCGTTGAATTGAATAAAGTCGACTGAAATGAGAATCACTGCATGGAACCCCCTTCTTTTTTTTAGTTTTAGCATCGTAAACAAATAAAGAATTCTCATTCAGATTATGACTCCTAAGATTGGAATTGAATGAACAAAACAATCAAGACAATATCAAGAAAATTTTAATTGGAAGGAGATAGAAATAGGGCAAACACATTTTAGGACAAAGATCTTTTCGAGCTCTTCCCCCCCACTTTTTTTTACTTTGACAATCCGCCAATATCGTAATCCTTTTCTTTTGATTCTTCCTCTAGATCGTATCGACCTTTTTGTCTATTTATGTGTATATTTATGTCCATATTAAGTAAATTGTCTTGAGAAAGGTATGGATTGCTTTGCACTAAGTTAAAAAATAAAGACGATTTCGAAACTTAGTCAATGGTGCCCCTCCATGGATTCGCCTATATAAGCCGCAGCTAACGTTGCAAAAATAAGAGCTTGAATACCGCTTGTAAATAATCCAAGGAGCATAACAGGTATAGGAACCACTGAAGGTACTAAAGAAACAAGAACAACAACTACCAATTCGTCCGCTAATATATTTCCGAAAAGTCGAAAGCTAAGCGATAAAGGTTTTGTGAAATCTTCTAAAATATTAATGGGTAAAAGAATTGGAGTTGGTTGAATGTATTTAACGAAATAACCTAATCCTTTTTTGCTAAGGCCCGCATAAAAATATGCAATTGACGTAAGTAAAGCTAAAGCAACGGTAGTATTTATATCATTTGTGGGTGCGGCTAACTCTCCATGAGGTAACTGTATGATTTTCCAAGGTAAAAGCGCCCCTGACCAATTCGAAACAAAAATAAATAGAAACATAGTTCCAATAAAAGGAACCCATGGACCATATTCCTCTCCAATTTGAGTTTTGCTCACATCTCGAATAAATTCAAGGACATATTCGAAGAAATTCTGACCGTCACTAGGGATGGTTTGTGGATTCCGAACAGCTACAATGGCGGAACCTAATAAGATAGCAATTACAACCCAAGAAGTAATAAGTACTTGGGCATGAACTTGGAAACCACCTAGTTTCAAATAAAAATGCTGGCCTACTTCTACGCCGGATATATCATATAAGCCTTTTAATGTGTTGATGGAAGATGATAAAACATTCATATTGTCCTCTGAAAGAAAACCTTACAAGAAATTATTTTGATTCAACCCTTTTTTTGTTTAGGTTTGCCCACTGGAATTGTATATTTTGTATACAAACGAATCACATAATATTCCTAAATTCTTTTAATTTATTTTGCACGATTCAGGAATAGTAAAAATAGTAAAGGATTCCATCAATTTATCGGTCTATGGAATTTTCAAAAGAACTTTTTGATTTTATATGTTATTATTAATTAGGGATTTCGTATATACCTAGAACGACCTTCACAAATTGCAAATACTAATTTGTTAAGAATGAATCGGATTGAAGCTCTAGTGTCATCATTCGCCGGAATCGAAATATCTGCCAGATCGGGGTCACAATTTGTATCAATTAAACAAATTGTCGGAATTCCCAAAGTGATACATTCCCGAAGAGCCGTATATTCTTCTTGTTGATCAACGATTATTACAATATCTGGTAACCCTGTCATATATTTGATCCCGCCCAGATATTTTTGCAAGTGAGATAATTGTCTCTTTAATCGAGCCACATCCCTTTTCGGAAGGCGATTGAGTTTTCCTGTCTTTTGGTCTATTCTTAAGTCCCTGAACTTTTGAAGTCTCAGTTCTGTAGTGGACCAATTCGTTAAAATACCGCCGAGCCACTTTTTATTAACATAATGACACCGAGCCCTTATTGCAGCCCGCGCTACCGAATCCGCTGCTTTTTTTTTGGTACCAACAATTAAGAATTTTTTTCTACTACTTGCTGCATCAAAAACTAAATCACAAGCTTCTGATAAAAAACGAGCAGTTCTAATAAGATTTGTAATATGAATACCTTTACGCTTTGCAGAGATATAAGGTGCCATTTTCGGATTCCATTTTTTAATAGCATGACCAAAATGAACTCCTGCTTCCAGCATCTCTTCCAAATTAATATTCCAATATCTTCTTATCATTTCTCCCTATACTTCCTCTCTTTTTTTCATTGAAAAAAAAAGACGGGATTACCCTGAAATAAATAACTGTTCCGACGGAACCTTATCTTTTCCTCTTTTCTCGAAGATTGGGTGTTGATATATGACCCAACCCATTTATTTCTTTCTATTCTTTATTATCTTTTTTTTTTCATTTCCTTATTACTCTATAAATATATAAATATCAAAAATCACATTACCAAATCGCGTGTAAATGGAACAAATAAAAGAATCGCCTCATAGTTATATAGTTATAAAGTTAAAAGTATGAATCCACTCTTAGGAATCATTAAATCCTATAAATTATTGTTCTGATGTATCATATCAATTTTTTGAAATGCAAGAATCAAATAACTCTCTGTGGTGGAACAAAATATCTCCCATTTCCCCCTCGAATAAATTCTTGTTTTTGGTTTTTAATCTTAAAGGAATGCTCGTATGTTGCCTTGAGCGGTGCACTAATCCCTTGAATCCGGTACCAACGGGTATCATACTGCCTAGAACAACGTTTTCTTTCAGGCCTTTCAGCCAATCGATACGTCCGCGGAGAGCTGCTTTTGATAAAACACGAGCAGTTTCTTGAAAACTTGCCTCGGAGATGAAACTTTGAGTATTCAGAGATGCTCTCGTGATTCCCAAGAGCATAACTCGGTAACAGATCACTTCTTCCAAAGCCCGCCCCGTGCGTTCCGCTCGCAACAATCCAATTAGTTCTCCGGGTGAAAAAACATTAGACATTCCATCTTCCGAAACCGACACTTTTGATGTTATTTGACGTACAATAATTTCTATATGCCTATTATGGATCTGCACCCCTTGGGATCGATAAATCTTTTGGATCTTATTAACCAAAGAGATACGACTTTGTACTATAGTTAGTTCAGCACCAATCAAGAATCCCCAAGGAATTCCAAGAATTCTTGTTCTACACGCGTTCCAACCCTCAACTCTCTTTTCTAGGTTTATCGATATTGAATCAATTGAGCGTACTTCTAACACTTGTTCCACTTTTGGAAGACCCTGCGTTATATCACTAGATCTCGACTTTTCATACATAAATGAAACTAAAGTATCTCCTTGGTCAAGGATTTCGCCATAATGACGATGAACAGTTGCTTCGGGAGTGGCCAAATAAGGCTTAGCTGATCTTAGTACTATAGACTCAACGTGAACAATTATAACTTGACCCGATTTTAGGTGTGGTGCGTTTTTGGCCATACATACATTTTCGCAAATAAACTGTCCCAGGTTAATTATTGTGAATGTTTCTTCACAAAAATTATAATGATAATTATGATGGAGAAAATACCAATTCAATTTGAATGGATTCAAAACACTGTTAATGCACGAATTAGGATTCAAAATTCTCTTGTTCTCCTCCATTAAATAATATTTAAGTACTTGAAAAGTCTTTTTGAAATTGTCAAGTTTCAAATATTTATTTACCGAGATCTGATTATGAGTTAGTAAATAATGGTAGACTGAGTAAAAATTTGCAATTTCAAGCGCTGTTCCTAAAGGACCCGGACCCGGCGAATTCCTAATTGGGATTCTAGCCCCTCTTTTAGTTAATTCTTTTATGACATTCTGATATTTTACATCGTTGAATGGAT